CGGATACTTGGGATGCTATGGATGAAGACATGGTTTCTTTGGATCCCATTGAATTTCATTCGGAAGAGGAGCCTTATAAAGATCGTATCGATTCTTATCAACGAAAGACAGGATTAACTGAAGCCGTTCAAACGGGTATAGGCCAATTAAACGGTATTCCCATAGCACTTGGGGTTATGGATTTTCAGTTTATGGGGGGTAGTATGGGATCCGTGGTTGGGGAGAAAATAACCCGTTTGATTGAGTACGCTACTAACAAATTTCTCCCTCTTATTATAGTATGTGCTTCCGGGGGGGCGCGTATGCAAGAGGGAAGTTTGAGTTTAATGCAAATGGCTAAAATATCTTCTGCTTTATATGATTATCAATCAAATAAAAAGTTATTCTATGTACCAATTCTTACATCTCCTACTACAGGGGGGGTAACTGCGAGTTTTGGTATGTTGGGAGATATCATTATTGCCGAACCCAATGCCTATATTGCATTTGCGGGTAAAAGAGTAATTGAACAAACATTGAATAAAACAGTACCTGAAGGTTCACAGGCGGCTGAATATTTATTCCAGAAGGGCTTATTCGATCTAATCGTACCACGTAATCCTTTAAAAAGCGTTCTGAGTGAGTTATTTCAGCTCCACGCTTTCTTTCCTTTGAATCAAAATTCAATAGAGCATTAAGTTCCTTTTTTATTTGTAGCAAACAAGTAGTTAGTTTATCAGAATCCAAGTAAAACGAATATGAATGGGGTTTTTTTGTTGACATAAGATCTAAATTGTAAAAAGAAATCAAAAGTTGTGGATAACTCCTTTTTATCTATAGTCTTGATTACTAATTCAGTTAAGAGGCCTCTATCAACAAGAAAAATAGTGAATTCTTATTTTCGTTAAATTCTAGGAAAATAAAAAATTTTTGTTCTACGTCTTACGTATGTATATATAATCCAAATATAGAATTCTAGAATATAGAAACTATAGATATGATATATGCTTTTGTACCTTCTATACTCACTTAGATATATACTTAGATTTATACTAATCTTTATCTTTATAATATTAATATATATATAAATAATAATAACAGGTACAAATAGTAAATTGAGGTATCCTTTATATGACAACTTTCGACTTTCCCTCTGTTTTGGTGCCTTTAGTAGGCTTAGTATTTCCGGCAATGGCAATGGCTTCTTTATTTCTTCATGTTCAAAAAAATAAGACTGTTTAGATCTAATGGGCCCAACTCTGATCCATTTTTTTTTTCAAAACTAAGACTTGTATCATAACGCAGATACCTATACTTATTTAGTGTAAGAAAAGAAGGTATAACATGCGGCGCTTCCGTCGAAAAGGGGCTCTTTGGCCTGTAGAAAGATGATATGGGGGTAAAGGAATTTTATCTATTTGAAAAAATCTCAGGATCGCCGGATGGCTGAACTGTAAAATCGGTACATCTATATGTATATTGATGGGATCATACGAAGGGTATGTTTTTTTTTATTTTAGATCTAACCAATTTGATAAATTACTCTTAAAGGTTCACATCAAACTAGTACTAGTTGATGAGAGTTACTTCGGAAACAAAAAGAGTAAAGTCTAGGGTATTCTCTCAATTCCAATAAAACGAAACCAGATCAAGTATGAGTTGTCGATCAGAACATATATGGATACAACCTATAACGGGGTCGCGAAAAACAAGTAATTTCTGCTGGGCCATTATCCTTTTTTTAGGTTCATTAGGATTCTTATTGGTTGGAACTTCCAGTTATCTTGGGAGAAACTTGATATCTTTATTTCCGTCTCAGCAAATCCTTTTTTTTCCACAAGGGATTGTGATGTCTTTCTATGGGATCGCGGGTCTCTTTATTAGCTCCTATTTGTGGTGCACAATTTCGTGGAATGTAGGGGGTGGTTATGATCGATTCGATAGAAAAGAAGGAATGGTGTGTATTTTTCGTTGGGGATTCCCTGGAAAAAATCGTCGCATCTTCCTCCGATTCCTTATAAAGGATATTCAGTCCGTCAGAATAGAAGTTAAAGAGGGTATTTCTGCTCGCCGTGTCCTTTATATGGATATCAGAGGCCAGGGGGCCATTCCCTTGACTCGTACTGATGAGAATGTTACTCCACGGGAAATCGAACAAAAAGCTGCCGAATTGGCCTATTTCTTGCGTGTACCGATTGAAGTATTTTGAGAAATGAGCTGAAAGAGTGAATGCTTTCTCAGCAGGAAGGAAAAACTAAAGAATCCCCCTTTTCTATACCATAACTTAACTGAAGTTTCTTCATAACGCTCATTCTAGTCAAAGAAGACGTATACGTAACGTAACAAGCACAAAACAAAACCATTTTTGTGGTCTTTTATGTGTATGGAAATCTACACAACTTAATTCAATAACAAAAAAAATTAAGTAACAAATCGAAAAAATGGATTCATCCTTTCTATTTTCTATCAAAGCAGTTCGAAATACATAAATTTTTTTATTCCGGACTCTGAGTAGTCAGTGAAAATTTTTAAAAATATAAGATATTTTGATATAATGATAGAAAAGAATATTCATTACCTAAATAAAGCGGTTTTTTCAGGCAGTCATTGATTCGTCGAAAAGGGGGATACTTGCTTCGAATTTGACCAATTACTATATCTGGAAACAATATAATATTTTTTTGTTAACTCTTTGAATTCGAAGTGGATTCTTCATCTATTTCTGTATTCTTTCTACATTCAAAGACTAACTCCGAAATCACAAATAAAAAACAAAACAGTGAATAGATTCATAAGTTCGATACTTTGTAATAGAACTCATGCATGAGAGAAATATTGGATGGCGTAGAGTCAACTAATGAGGTCGGTTCATTAAAAATTCATAGACGAAATGAAAAAATGTCAAAAAAGAAAGCATTCAACCCTCTTTTATATCTTGTATCTATAGTATTTTTGCCCTGGTGGATTTCGCTCTCATTTAATAAAAGTCTGGAATCTTGGGTTACTTATTGGTGGAATACTAGGCAATCTGAAATTTTTTTGAATGATATTCAAGAAAAAAATATTCTAGAAAAATTCATAGAATTGGAGGAAATCTTTCTTTTGGAGGAAATGATCAAGGAATACTCGGAGACACATCTACAAAACCTTCGTATAGGAATCCACAAAGAAACGCTCCAATTAATCAAGATACACAATGAGGATCATATCCATACGATTTTGCACTTCTTGACAAATATAATCTGTTTCGTTATTCTAAGTGGTTATTCAATTTTGGGTAATAAAGAACTTGTTATTCTTAACTCTTGGGCTCAGGAATTTCTATATAACTTAAGTGACACAATAAAGGCTTTTTCGATTCTTTTATTAACAGATTTATGTATCGGATTCCATTCGCCCCATGGTTGGGAACTAATGATTGGCTTTGTCTACAAAGATTTTGGATTTGCTCATAATGATCAAATTATATCTGGTCTTGTTTCTACTTTTCCAGTCATTCTAGATACTCTATTTAAATTTTGGATTTTTCGTTATTTAAATCGTGTTTCTCCGTCACTTGTAGTGATTTATCATTCAATGAATGATTAAAAAAGGATCTACTGATATTAATCCAATTCAATTCTAACGTTTCTTACTTTGTAGTTGTACAGAAGCAAAGCATGTAAAATCATACTTACTCTTTATTTTTCTACCCATCCCAAAGATTTATTCTATATATTAATATTATTTATTCCAGTAAAATTATTCCAGTAAATAGCAGAATTGCGGATAGGGAACTAGGTTAGCGACCTACCAAATTTATTGTAGACATTTTTGGGCTCAATGGTTGGACCATGCAAACTAGAAAGACTTTTTCTTGGATAAAGGAACAAATTACTCGATCCATTTCCGTATCGCTCATGATATATATCATAACTCGGCCATCCATTTCAAGTGCATATCCCATTTTTGCACAGCAGGGTTATGAAAATCCGAGAGAAGCGACTGGTCGTATTGTATGTGCCAATTGCCATTTAGCTAATAAGCCCGTGGATATTGAAGTTCCACAAACGGTACTTCCAGATACTGTATTTGAAGCAGTTGTTCGAATCCCTTATGATATGCAACTAAAACAAGTTCTTGCTAATGGTAAAAAGGGTGCTTTGAATGTAGGGGCTGTTCTTATTTTACCAGAGGGTTTTGAATTAGCTCCTGCTGATCGGATTTCCCCCGAGATAAAAGAAAAGATAGGCAATCTGTCTTTTCAGAGCTATCGCCCCAATAAAAAAAATATTCTTGTGATAGGCCCCGTTCCTGGTCAGAAATATAGTGAAATAACCTTTCCTATCCTTTCCCCGGACCCCGCTACTACAAAAGAGGTTCACTTCTTAAAATATCCTATATATGTAGGCGGAAACAGGGGAAGGGGTCAGATTTATCCCGACGGGAGCAAAAGTAACAATACAGTTTATAATGCTACATCAGCAGGTATAGTAGGTAAAATAATACGAAAAGAAAAAGGGGGTTACGAAATAACCATAGCGGATGCATCGGATGGACGTCAAGTGGTTGATATTATCCCTCCAGGGCCAGAACTTCTTGTTTCAGAAGGCGAATCTATCAAATTGGATCAACCGTTGACGAGTAATCCTAATGTGGGCGGATTTGGTCAGGGAGATGCAGAAATAGTACTTCAAGATCCCTTACGTGTCCAAGGCCTTTTGTTCTTCTTGGCATCTGTTATTTTGGCACAAATCTTTTTGGTTCTTAAAAAGAAACAGTTCGAGAAGGTTCAATTGTCAGAAATGAATTTCTAGACTCGCGGATTTATCGACATTGAGCTCATAACGTAAAAAGAACAAAATTATTTTTGACGACTCTTTATGATAAAAAATGGACATTATGAAAAGCCTTTTGCTTTTTTATACTCATTCCTTGTACTGCATTCCTAGTCATAGTATGTAGATTGTGAAGAAGACTTTTTACTTTTTTTGAATCCAAATTGGGGTGGTATGATTATGTTACTATTATCACATTTCAAT